AGCAATGAAAAAAGCTATTGAATTAACTGAACAAACAGATACAAAAGGAATTCAAGTACAAATTGCAGGACGTATCGACGGAAAAGAAATTGCACGTGTCGAATGGATCAGAGAAGGCAGGGTTCCCCTACAAACCATTCGCGCTAAAATTGATTATTGTTCCTATACAGTTCGAACTGTCTACGGAGTATTAGGCATAAAAATTTGGATATTTGTAGACGGAAAATAATGGACCTTTATTTGTCTTACCATTCTATCCAGTGATAGAACAAAAAATGAAAAACTGTTTTTTTTCCTCCTGTTTGTTGAATCAAATATGAGCTTAATTTTTTTAATTCTATAGGGATGAATAAAAATTTGATTTACCTTTTTGGTAGAATTGCTATGCTTAGTGTGTGACTCGTTGTCTTGGTTTTTCTTTAGAGTCAGGATAAAAAAAATAGACTGACTCCTATTATGAACTAGAAACTAACTATAGGAACTAATAACCAACTTATGGCTTCGTATTGTCGAGATCCCCCAAAACAGTCACTATATGAGGTATCGATCATATAGTTGTAGCAACTGTAAATTTTTCCAAAAAAATAAATTGGATTCCGGGTTGTGAATAATAAATAAGGGGATGTAGATAAATTAAATGGAAGGACGATAGATAGAAAGAAAAAAATATTAACAACATATGATTCCAATATGTATGGTTTATGAATCATTTTATAAAAGGCAGTGTGATAAAGCATCAATACTGAAAAAGTAAAGAGCCCCGAGTTAATAGAAACTGAGGAGATTAACTCGGAAACGCATTTTGTTGGGAGCTCCATTGTCGAGTTCAGGCCTAATCATTAACGGAGAAGCTATGGGAACGACGGAACCCGTGACCGCATAGGATTCTATTGAAAAGGAATCCTAATGATTCATTGGGTGGGATGGCGGAACGGACCAGGAACCAATTAATTAAATTTTTCTGAAACAGTCATGGGTTGACCCTACAAATGAAGCAGAAAAGAGTCAATATTCGCCCGCGAAACATTGATTTTTTGGATAAATAAATAAAAAAAGTTAAAAAAGAATTCGTTATGTTATAATGTGTTAGATTTAAATTGAAAAAAAAAAAAACATTAATTAACTAATATTAACTAAATTAACTACATAAATTAACTTATTATTTGTATATTATTTACATATTCATATTATATAAATATAAACCAATAAATATTATATTTTAATTATAAATTATATATATTTATATATTTAAAAATATTATATTTAAGTTAATTTAATATATTTAATTTAGTATATATTAAATATTAAACTATATAAAAATTCAAATCAAATATAATATAAATAATAAATATAAAATATATATATATATATCTTGTAGGTAAATACTTGTAGATAAATCTTGCATGCAGCTTTCTTTCCTATGTAATATCAATAAATCCCTAGTGTATTGTATTATTAATAAAATACATGTGTATCTATAATATTATTGAATCCTTTATATTGAATTGTTTCTTCTTTCGTGGGGAGCCGGATGAGAAGAAACTCTCATGTCCGGTTCTGCAGTAGAGATGGAAGAGGGAAACAACCATCAACTATAACCCCAAAAGAACCAGATTCCGTAAACAACATAGAGGAAGAATGAAAGGAATATCTTATAGAGGCAATCATATTTGTTTCGGAAGATACGCTCTTCAGGCACTTGAACCCGCTTGGATCACAGCTAGACAAATAGAAGCGGGGCGAAGAGCAATGACCCGATATGCGCGTCGTGGTGGAAAAATATGGGTACGTATATTTCCCGACAAACCTGTTACAGTAAGACCTACAGAAACACGTATGGGTTCGGGGAAAGGGTCTCCCGAATATTGGGTATCTGTTGTTAAACCGGGTCGAATACTTTATGAAATGGGTGGAGTATCCGAAACTGTGGCCAGAGCAGCCATTTCAATAGCTGCGTGCAAAATACCTATACGAACTCAATTTCTTATTGTGGGATAGAGATGTAGAACAAAAGAAAAGGGTATTAGGAATGAAAAAAAAAAAAAAAATACAATTGCGGGTTTATTTATTTCTGGACAGATAATATTTCTTTTCTTTCTTCATCCTTTGCATTGAAAGAGCAGATAAAAAATGATATGATTCAACCTCAGACCCTTTTGAATGTAGCGGATAATAGTGGGGCTCGAGAATTGATGTGTATTCGAATTTTGGGAACTAGTAATCGCCGATATGCTCATATTGGTGACGTTATTGTTGCTGTAATCAAAGAAGCAGTGCCAAATATGCCGCTTGAAAGATCAGAAGTAATTAGAGCTGTAATTGTACGTACGTGTAAAGAACTCAAGCGTGAAAACGGTATGAGAATACGATATGATGACAATGCAGCAGTTGTCATTGATCAAGAAGGAAATCCAAAGGGGACTCGAGTTTTTGGTGCAATCGCCAGGGAATTGAGAGAATTCAATTTCACTAAAATCGTCTCATTAGCTCCTGAAGTATTATAAATATTAGTAGATGAAATTATGATATAGTAGAATATCTGAAATAGATAAATTAGTAGATTGTATCTCAAGCATATATTTTTTTTTTATGAATTCATAAAAAAAAATAAACACGTTGATTATATCAAAATTAGGAGGCAACTATAATTATAGTTCATCATGGGTAGGGACACTATTGCTGAAATAATAACTTCTATAAGAAATGCTGACATGAAAAAAAAAGGAACGGTTCGAATAGCATCTACTAATATCACCGAAAACATTGTTAAAATACTTCTGCGAGAAGGTTTTATTGAAAACGTTAGAAAACATCGAGAAAGTAAGAAAAATTTCTTGGTTTCAACCCTACGACATAAAAGAACTAGGGAAAGAATATATAAAACTATTTTAAAGCGTATCAGCCGACCTGGTCTACGAATCTATTCCAACTACCAACGAATTCCTAGGATTTTAGGCGGAATGGGGATTGCTATTCTTTCCACTTCTCGAGGTATAATGACAGATCGAGAAGCTCGCCTAGAAGGAGTTGGGGGAGAAATTTTGTGTTATATATGGTGATCCTTTTCCTACGGTATCCTAATTTGATCTCTAACTTCCCAGTTGTGAAAAGAATGAAAAGAAAAAGAGAGGAAAAGTGAGTTCTGCTCCCTCATTAATTAATACTTCAAGGAAGGGTTGCCCGGAATGAAAGAACAAAAATTGATTCATGAGGGTTTAATTACTGAATCACTTCTCAATGGTATGTTCCGAGTCCCTTTAGACAATGAAAATCTAGTTCTAGGTTATGTTTCGGGGAGGATCCGACGCAGGTTCACCCGGATACTACCAGGAGATAGAGTCAAAATAGAAGTAAGTAGTTATGATTCAACCAGCAAGGGACGTATAATTTATAGACTTCGCAACGAAGATTTGAACGATTAGGAGATTTTTTGAATTTCATTCGTGGGGATACAATTCAATTCGAGGTTCAAAATTTAAGGAAACTTTTTTTATTTCAAAGAATAGATTCAGAATTAAGGTAAGGAATCGTAAATATGAAAATAAGGGCTTCTGTTCGTAAAATTTGTGAAAAATGTCGACTGATCCGTAGGCGCGGACGAATTATAGTGATTTGTTCTAATCCAAGACATAAACAGAGACAAGGATAATCTTTTGAGCTTTCTAAAGGAAGGATCAATGTAAAAATAAAGAATCTGTTTTAACATGAAATGGATATCTCCGTATATTTCTGACTCATATTTATGAGATGATAAAATATGACAAAACCTATACCAAGAATTAGCTCACGTAGAAATGGACGTATTGGTTCGCGTAAGAATGGACGTAGAATACCAAAAGGAATTATTCATGTTCAAGCGAGTTTCAACAATACCATTGTAACTGTTACAGATGTACGAGGGCGAGTGGTTTCTTGGTCCTCCGCGGGTACTTCTGGGTTCAAGGGCGCAAAAAGAGGAACACCTTTTGCTGCTCAAGCCGCAGCAGCGAATGCTATTCGTACAGTAGTCGATCAAGGTATGCAACGCGCAGAAGTCATGATAAAAGGTCCTGGTCCCGGACGAGATGCAACATTACGAGCTATTCGTCGAAGTGGTATACTATTAAGTTTCGTACGCGATGTAACTCCTATGCCACATAATGGATGTAGACCCCCTAAAAAAAGACGTGTATAGAAATAAGAATTGAACGGATTTCAAGAGAAATAAATGATTCAATAATCTAATCAAATAACAATAATATATTATTATGGTTCGAGAGGAAATAGCAGGATCCACTCGAACACTACAGTGGAAGTGTGTTGAATCAAGAATAGACAGTAAGCGTCTTTATTATGGGCGTTTCGTTCTGTCCCCGCTTATGAAAGGTCAAGCCGATACTATAAGTATTGCTATGCGACGGATTTTACTTGAAGAAATAGAAGGAACATGTATAACACGTGCAAAATCTGAAAAAGTGCCACATGAATATTCTACGATAGTGGGTATTGAAGAATCAGTACATGAAATTTTAATGAATTTGAAAGAAATTGTATTGAGAAGTAATCTATATGGCACTCGAGACGCATCCATTTGCGTCAAAGGCCCCAGATACATAACAGCTCAAGATATTATCCTACCGCCTTCTGTGGAAATAGTTGACACTACACAGCATATAGCTACCCTGACAGAGCCTCTTGATTTATCTATTGGATTACAAATCCAAAGAAATCGCGGATATCGTATGAGACCCACAAATAACTCTCAAGATGGAAGTTATCCTATAGATGCTGTATCCATGCCTGTTCGAAATGCGAATCATAGTATTTATTCTTATGGGAATGAAAATGAAAAACAAGAGATCCTTTTTCTAGAAATATGGACAAATGGAAGTTTAACTCCTAAAGAAGCACTCCATGAAGCTTCTCGTAATTTGATTGATTTATTTATTCCTTTTCTACATGCGGAGGAAAAGGACATGAATTTCGAAGAAAATAAAAGCAGATTTACTCTACCCCCTTTTACCTTTCATGATAGATTAGCTAATCTAAAGAAAAACAAAAAAGAAATTGCATTGAAATGTATTTTTATTGACCAATCAGAATTGCCTTCCAGGACCTATAATTGTCTCAAAAGATCCAATATACATACATTATTGGACCTTTTGAGTAACAGTCAAGAAGATCTTATGAAAATTAAATATTTTCGGATAGAAGATGTAAAACAGATAGTGGACATTCTACAGAAACATTTCACAATTAATTTACCTAAGACTAAGTTTTCATTTTAAATCTATCACAATTACTTCATTCATCTTTTTCTTTTTTTTTTCTATTTTATAAAAAAAAATTATAAATTTATTTATATATTATATAAAAAATAAATAATTTTTTAATCTTAAGCACAATCCGTATTGAGATGGATTAAAAATAATGTATCTAGGGAAGATTCAGTTTGAATCGACTATTCCCTAGATACCTACGCGCAGTATTTCACGGTTGAATCAATTTAAAAAAGACCTAAAGTAAGGGATTTATCAATAGGTAATGTTGCTCCAATACCTAACCAAAGAGCTACTGCGGTACCGATCAAAAAGACTGTTGTAGCTACTGGACGACGAAATGGATTTTGGAATTTATTGACATTCTCCAAAAAAGGTACTGTTAATAATCCCGTCGGTACTGAAACCATTAAAAGAACACCCAACAACTTATTGGGCACTGTGCGAAGTATTTGAAATACGGGAAAGAAGTACCATTCGGGTAATATTTCCAAAGGAGTTGCAAATGGATCTGCCGGTTCCCCAATCATTGAGGGTTCTAGGACCGCTAAGCCTACGTTACATGCTATAGTACCCAAAATAACTACTGGAAAAATATATAAAAGATCATTGGGCCATGCGGGTTCTCCGTAATAATTATGTCCCATCCCTTTAGCCAATTTAGCTCTTAATACAGGATCATTCAAGTCAGGTTTCTTTGTTATTGGGATAGGTGAATTCTTATGGATCCACCCCCCGAAGGAACCGGACATGAGAATTTTTCATCATCCGGCTCGAGCAAGAATCAAATCAAAGGAATGAAAGAAGTGGATCTATATCAAATCTATATTTCATCCATATCTACACGTATATAATGACTCTATGTAAGAAAATATTTATCGAACTCCATTTTTCGGAGTTGCAACTATTCATTGGCAAGAATTAAGTTCTTACAGGTAAATGCTCAATATCCAAGTAGGCTTAAAATTTTGATCATGATTAAGTGCTTTTTGGATTATCTCATATCTTGTGATTGGTATTTATTCTCACAATATCGTGAGTCTTCTTAAATACAAAGAATTTGCTTGTTACTAATACAGTTTAACCTCTGTTCTTCCTTAGATCCCTTATTTCACTCCGATAGTATCATGGATCTGGATGGATGCAAAGGAAATGGATGCATTTCCATACTATAAACTATAAATAAGTAAGTAGAATAGATAGAACATAATATAATCCAGATTATGCCACATCATCTATTTTACGGGATCTTACGGAGCCTGTTCATGCATGACATGGATTCGAGTATGATCATGGAAAAGATTCTCCTCAAGCGAACCAGCCTATCTTCCGCTACGTAGGGGGACTCGCACGGTGATTGGATGCGGAGACACATTTAGTTGTGAATTCTAATGTGGCGGATAAAATCATATATCCGCATGGCCCAATCAATAGTTCAAGTCACACACTCCCATAATCCATCTTCTCTTCGGAGGATCCACTTCAACTATTCATATCAAAGTCTCAAATAAAGAATACTTCGGATTCGGAGTTGAAGAGAAATATCCAAATAACATGTCTTATTTTTTTTTTTTCAATAATCCATATTTGTAGCAATGAGATACTATTGTTCCTTTCCAAAATAATATAGATCGATTACAAATATCTATGATCTGTCTTCTTTAGTTTATAAAGGACCTGAAATACCTTGCTTACGTATCATTGAGAAGTGCATTAACATAAATACGGTAGTAAGAAGAGGCAATACAAAAGTGTGTAAACTATAAAAACGAGTCAAAGTGGATTGACCCACACTAGCACTTCCGCGTAATAACTCTACCAAAGGCGATCCTATTACAGGAATAGCTTCAGGTACGCCCGTCACAATTTTTACTGCCCAATAACCAATTTGGTCCCAAGGTAAGGAATAACCAGTTACACCAAAAGATGCAGTCAATACAGCGAGAACTACACCCGTAACCCAAGTTAATTCGCGAGGTTTTTTAAATCCCCCTGTGAGATACACACGAAATACGTGCAAAATCATCATTAGAACCATCATACTTGCTGACCATCGATGAACTGATCGAATTAACCAACCAAAGTTGGCCTCAGTCATTATGTATTGAACAGAGGAAAAGGCCTCTGTAACAGTTGGTCGATAGTAAAAAGTCATAGCAAAACCCGTAGCTACTTGTACTAAAAAACAAGTAAGTGTGATCCCCCCTAGACAATAAAATATGTTGACGTGAGGAGGAACATA